TCATTTTTGATAAAATTTTCACGGATCTTTGACGTATCTAGATTTATATTAAGATAATCTTTTAGAAAAAAATAGATAATGAATAAGAAATAAATAAGATAAGAAATAATAATTCGTTTTGAACAATAGATGTCTTTCACATCCAACTATAACAATGACTAACTTCTTCTTTTTTAAATGGCAGTTCCAAAAAAACGTACTTCGATATCAAAAAAGCGTATTCGTAAAAATATTTGGAAAAGGAAAGGATATTGGGCGGCATTAAAAGCTTTGTCATTAGGGAAATCTCTTTCTACCGGGAATTCAAAAAGTTTTTTTGTACGACAAACAAATAAGTCCTAAAATATTATATTGGAATAATTTGGAATGGATTTGACTAAAAAAATTGGATCAGTACTTTGTTAATTTAATATTCAATATTAAAGTTAAGATATTAAAGTGAATATATTTTAAAGTTAATATATATAAAATAAACAATTGGCAGTTCCTATTCTAATCAATATGAAATAGACTCTTAATCTTATAAAAAGAAGAAGTATTCTTCTATAAAAATCTTATAAAAAGAAGAAGTATTCTTCTATAAAAATAAAACAGAATAAAATAAATAAATATATATATAATAAAATAAAATTTGTTTTTAGTATATTTTCATTCAGATTTTGGTGGTGGGGAGTCTTCTTTTCCCCATCGACCTTTACAAGAATAAATAATGAAAAAAATTATATTTATCAGGAAGGGCAGATAGGATATTTTTAGTTCAAATTAATTAATTGTTCAAACTAATCCATTCTGTGTTAAAGATTTTTGGATCACTTTCTGACTTCTGACTTCTTAATTTATATATATTACTATACTATATTAAATTCAATTTATTTATTTTACATATATATCCAATTTTCAGCCCAATCAATAATACATAAAAGAACTAAATTGTTGAGATATTATGTACAAGTGGCAATTTGGATTAATCCAAAATAGACATATTTTAGATTCATTGATAAAATTGAGTTTGTGTTTCAAATGGAATTTATTAAATCAGATAAACTCGAAATAATGACAATACAAGAAAAAAGTTTTTTAGTCTATCGAAGAATTTTATAGTTGCAAGAGTTGTATTTTAGAATCGGCTAAACTACGTCAAAGTCCTAAAACCAGACATCTTAAAGAAACTACTGAACCTTAAAATTGACTTTTTTGAACTCTTTTTTTTCTTTACTAAAAAAAAACTTATTTGAGTGAATTAACTTGTTCAATCTCGACGATTGAATATAAATAGGTTATTATGAGTTCGAGCAAGCCGCTATGGTGAAATCGGTAGACACGCTGCTCTTAGGAAGCAGTGCTAGAGCATCTCGGTTCGAGTCCGAGTGGCGGCATGTCATCTTCTAAAAGATATCAAATAGATCCTATAATAAAATTAAATTAAATTCCCAATTTATATTTCTTAATTAATACGGGGGGATCCCCCGTTTTTTCATTTTTATGATATTTTCAACTTTAGAGCATATATTAACTCATATTTCCTTTTCTATTGTTTCCATTGTAATTACAATTCATTTGATAAGCTTATTAGGCAATAAAATTAGAAAACCATATTATTCGTCAGAAAAGGGAATGATAGCTACTTTTTTATGTCTAACAGGATTGTTAATAACTCGTTGGATTGATTCGGGCCATTTTCCACTAAGTGATTTATACGAATCATTAATTTTTCTTTCATGGAGTTTCTCCCTTATTCATATAGTTCCTTATTTCAAAATAAGAAAAAATTATTTAACAACAATAACTGCCTCAAGTACTATTTTTACCCAAGGCTTTGCTACATCGGGTCTTTTAAATGAAATACATAAACCCACAATATTAGTACCTGCTCTACAATCGGAATGGTTAATAATGCACGTAAGTATGATGATATTGAGCTATGCGGCTCTTCTTTGTGGATCATTATTATCAGTAGCACTTCTAGTCATTACATTTAGAAAACTTTTTTATAGTTCTAAAAGTCAGAATTTATTAAAATTAAATGGGTCATTTTCTTTTGGTGAAATCGAATACACGAATGAAAGAAACAATATTTTTCAAAAAAAATCTTTTTTTTCTGTTAACAATTATTACAAGGCCCAATTCATTCAACAATTAGATTATTGGAGTTATCGTGTGATTAGCCTAGGATTCATCTTTTTAACCATAGGTATTCTTTCAGGAGCAGTATGGGCTAATGAAGCGTGGGGATCATATTGGAGTTGGGATCCAAAGGAAACTTGGGCGTTTATTACTTGGATCGTATTCGCCATTTATTTGCATACTCGAACAAATCAAAATTTGCAGGGGACAAATTCTGCAATTGTGGCGACTATAGGTTTTCTTATAATTTGGATATGCTATTTTGGGGTCAACCTATTAGGAATAGGGCTACATAGTTATGGTGCATTTACGTTAACCTCTAGTTAAACTAAAGAAAAGTTACAAACAGTACAGTATATATAAAACACTTTGCGTC